ATATTCTAATAGATAAGAAAATTTCCATTTCTTACTAATAATTAATATTAATTATTAGTAAGAATATTAATATAATTAAGAAGAATCTATTTATTAATTAATAAATAGATTCTATATTTTGAATTGGTTAGTCAATTGTCAATTGAAAGATTCCCCATAAGAATGATACTTATTAGAATTCGATCCTAGTTCTTATGTCAATTGGAAAATTTCTAGTTGTTTTCAACACTTTCAAAAAACTTTCTAAATTAAGATAAGGTTCACTGGACCAAAAAAGGGAAGGAAGAAGGCGAATCAGTATGTTAATACCTCACCCATAAATCCGTCCTTCCTTCGTCTTCTTGTCCGAATGAAGAAAAAATTATAGGAGTGAAATCTTCAAATACTTTCAAAAAAAAGCAAGAGCAGCAAAGAAAGTCCACCGAAAAAAGAATATGTATTTTTCTTTTTCTATTAAAAAAAAAAAGATTAAACAAAAGGATTCGCAAATAAAAGCGCTAATGCTACAACCAGACCATAAATAGTTAAAGCTTCCATAAAAGCCAGACTAAGTAATAAAGTACCCCGTATTTTGTCCTCTGCTTCTGGTTGTCGCGCAATCCCTTCTACAGCTTGCCCTGCAGCTGTGCCTTGACCAATTCCAGGTCCAATAGAAGCAAGTCCGACGGCCAACCCAGCAGCAATAACAGAAGCAGCAGAAATCAGTGGATTCATAATAAGTTTCTCCTATTCCAAATAAAATAAAGAAAATAAATAGTTAATAATATAATCAACCAAGAAATTATGACTTTATTCTTTCATTCTTCATATTTATCTTTATCTAGTCGAAGTGTAATTCAAAATTACAAAATGAAATAATAATTTTTATTGAACTATTCAAATTACTTCTATTTTTCTTTTCGTTTGTACCCATGTAGTTTTTTTTGAATACATACAACAACAATTAATTTATCTTCTTATCTTAAATTTTGAACCTTTCTTTAAATTCTTCGTTCTTTCTTTTTCTTTATTTCATTGTTTTAGTCTTGAATTCACAATTAGAATAGATGAAACGGAAGGGCTTTGTTTTTTGAATCCCATCTAAATTGAGAGTGGTAGCAGAACAAATTTAGATATATAGTCCTATATAACTAGTGAATATCTAATATAACATATACATGTGTTTCTTCCATACCGTAAACCAATTAGTTGTGCTTAGATTCAATCGGATTCGAGAATCATTGTTTGAAACCTCCAAAAAAGAAAGATCTTATAGCGATTAGATTATATATACACCTAGTTCGACCCCCTCACCCTACCCTATTTTTTTTACAATTCCCAGGGAATTTTTTCTATTTTATTCCACTAAATCGTATACTAATTTTATTTCTACCTTATTGGATCTTTCTTTTTTGGGGGGGGCTAAAAAAAAGACTATTTCGATAACTAGTCAATGATGCCCTTCCATGGATTCACCTATATAAGCCGCAGCTAAAGTAGCAAAAATAAGAGCTTGAATACCGCTTGTAAATAATCCAAGGAACATAACGGGTATAGGAACTACTAAAGGTACTAACGAAACAAGAACAACAACTACTAATTCATCAGCTAATATATTTCCGAAAAGTCGAAAACTAAGCGATAAGGGTTTTGTGAAATCTTCTAAGATGTTAATCGGTAAAAGGATTGGAGTTGGTTGGATATATTTACCAAAATAAGCCAATCCTTTTTTTGAAATACCCGCATAGAAATATGCTACTGACGTAAGTAAAGCTAATGCAACAGTAGTATTTATATCATTTGTGGGTGCAGCTAACTCTCCATGAGGTAACTTTATAATTTTCCAAGGCAAAAGAGCCCCAGACCAATTCGAAACAAAAATAAATAGAAACAGAGTTCCAATAAAAGGAACCCAAGGACCATACTCTTCTCCAATCTGAGTTTTGCTCACGTCTCGAATGAATTCAAGGACATATTCAAAGAAATTCTGACCGGAAGTGGGAATAGTTTGCGGATTTCGAACAACTAGAATGGTTGAAACTAATAAGATAGCAATTACAAACCAAGAGGTAATAAGTACTTGAGCATGCACTTGAAAATCCCCTATTTGCCAATAGAAATGTTGACCTACTTCCACAGCAGATATCTCGTATAATCTGTTTAATGTGTTGATGGAACATAATAGAACATTCATATTGCCCTGCCCTCTAAAATAAAAAAATCTAACTTGAAAGGGAATTATTTTGATTCAACCATTTCCTTTTTTACTTTCATTTTCCATTTAGAATACCTACTCATCACATAATATTTCTGTTTGTTCTTTTTATCTTTTTGCACAATTTTGGAATGGTATAATAACCCATTCCATAAATCTAAAAATTTATTTATCTTAGTATTAATTTATCTTATTATTAATCAATAATTTTGTATATAGCTAGAACGACGACCCTCACAAATTGCAAATACTAATTTGTTAAGAATTAATAGGATTGAAGCTCTAGCATCATCATTAGCTGGAATCGGAAGATCTGCGAGATCTGGGTCACTATTTGTATCGATTAAACAAATCGTTGGAATTCCCAAAGTGATACATTCTCGAAGAGCCGTATATTCTTCTTGCTGATCAAGGATTATTACAATATCGGGTAACCCCGTCATATATTTTATGCCGCCCAGATATGTTTCCAAATGAGATAATTGTCTCTTCAACATAGCGGCATCTCTTTTTGGAAGACCATTGAGTTTCCCCGTCTTTTGCGCCGTTCTCAAGTCCCTGAACTTACGAAGTCTCGTTTCTGTCGTATACCAATTCGTTAACATACCGCCGAGCCATTTTTTATTAACATAATGACATCGAGCTCTTATTGCAGCCTGTGTTACTGAATCGGCTGCTTCTTTTTTTGTCCCAACAATTAAGAATTGTTTTCCTCTGCTTGCTGCATCAAAAACCAAATCACAAGCTTCTGATAAAAAACGAGCAGTTCGAGTAAGGTTTATAATATGAATACCCTTACGCTTTGCGGATATATAAGGTGCCATTCGAGGATTCCATTTCCTAGTATAATGGCCAAAATGAACTCCCGCTTTCATCATCTCTTCAAAAGTTATGTTCCAATATCTTTTTGTCATTTATCCCCACACTTTTTTTTTTTGAAAAAAAAAAGAGACCTGGTATCCTGAAATAGAAATAAATAATTGTTCCGACGGAACCTTCTCTTGTATTGAAGATTGGCCATTAATACATAACATAATAATAAGGCCATTGGTTTTTTTCTATTTATTATTTTATTATACTTACTTTACTTTATTACCAAATCAAATGACTGCATTTAAAGGGATGAATCGAATCTGCTTTTCAGAAGGATTAAATCCCAGATTTCGAATGTATCATCTAATATCTAATATATGTCTAATTTTCTTTGAAATGAAAAAAATCAAATAAATTTTTGTGATGAAACAAAAGATTTCTAATTTCTACTTCGAACAATTTTTTTTTTTCCAAGGGAATCTTGTTATGTTGCCTTGACCGTGAACGGTGCATTATTCTTTTGAATCCGGTACCTACGGGTATCATTCCCCCTAAAACAACATTCTCTTTAAGACCTTTCAACCAATCGATACGACCCCGAAGAGCGGCTTTTGCTAAAACTCTAGCAGTTTCTTGAAAACTCGCTTCGGATATGAAACTTTGAGTATTCAGAGATGTTTTTGTTATTCCCAATAATAAAGCTCGGTAACAAATCGCTTCTTCCAAGGCACGCCCCGTTCGTTCGGCTCGCAATAATCCAATTAGTTCGCCAGGTGAAAATACATTAGACATTCCATCTTCTGAAACCAAGACTTTGGATGTTATTTGACGCACAATAATTTCTATATGCCTATTATGGATGTGTACTCCCTGGGATCGATAAACCTTTTGGATTTTATTAACCAAAGAAATACGACTTTGCGCTATAGTTAGCTCAGCACCAATGAAGAATCCCCAAGGAATACCAAGAATTCTTGTTATACACTCGTTCCAAGCATCAATTCTTTTTTCTAGATTCATCGATATTGAATCAATCGAACGTATTTCTAATACCTGTTCCACTTTTGGAAGACCCTGTGTTATATCACTGGATCTCGATTTTTCATATAGAAATGTAACTAATATATCTCCTTCATAAAGGATTTCTCCATAATGGCCATGAATGGTTGTTCCTGGAGTTGCCAAATAAGGGTTAGCCGATCTTATTATTACAGAATCCATTTGAAGAGTTATAACTTGACCCGATTTTAGTTTTAGGTGTGGTCCATCTTTTGTTTGAGCTATACATATATTTTCACAAATAAATTGCCCAAGACTAATTATTGGAAACGTTTTTTCACAATAATTATGATGGAGAAAATACCAATTCAAATGGAATGGATTTAAAACGATGTTACTAGATAGATCGGGTTTAAAAATTTTCTCGTTTTCGTCCATTAAATAATAATATTTAATTACTTGAAAAGTTTCCTTGAATTGCAAATTTTTAGTTATTGAGATCTGATTATGAGTTATTAAACGGTAAAATGAATAAAAATTTGCAATTTGAAGGGCTATTCCTAAAGGGCCTAACGAATTCTTAATTGGAATTTTAGGATCTTTTTTTATCCCATTGTGGTTGTTGAATGGTCTCATTTGAAAACAATTAGATGATGACAAAATTATCAAAGATCGGCATTCCTTATTTCTATTCAACAACATACGAATAGTTCCGTTATTTTGGCTAAGTGATTGTTGAATTTTTGCCTTGGACTGAATAGATAAAAATGGATTGATCCGATCCGATTCATTATCCGAGATCAATCCTAAACCAGATGGGTCATTCCTTTTCCGGATATATGAAGTATGAGATTTCACTAAGTGAATTCTTAGGAAATACTCAATCAAACCATTTGTACTTATTTCAACAAAGGAAGCGAGCGCCTCCTCAATAGAAGAACTTTTTTTGTCTTGATCCCAATTCAAGACTAAACAAGTTCGAACTAATTGAATC